CCAAAATCCTTTTCGTCGTCCAGTAGCGACAACCGTCTTTTTGATTGGTACCGCAGTAGCCCTTTGGTTGGGTATTGGAGCAATATTACCTATTGATAAATCCCTAACTTTAGGTCTTTTTTAAATTGATTCAATTGTGAAATAAATAAAATATCACAACGTGTGTATCTAGGGAATAGTTGCTTCAAAGTGAATTACCCCTAGATACACGTATTTAATTAAATTTTTAATTTTTTTTGACTATACGGATTCCGTTAAAGATTCAAAACTTTATTTTCGTCTTTTTTTCTAAAGTTTTTTTTACAAAAGAAATCCAATGGATTTCGAATTTATGCAAAATTATTTTCCATTTCGAGAATGTCTAATATATGTTTTACGTCTTCTATGCGAAAATTTTGCATTTTCATAAGTTCATCTGGACTATTATTCAAAAGGTCCAATAATGTATGTATATTGGACCTTTTGAGACAATTATAGATCCTAGGAGGCAATTCTGATTGGTCAATAAAAATATATTTTAATGCTATTTCTTTTTTCTTTTTCCTTAGTTTAGCCAATTTCTCCTGAAAAATAAAAAGGGGTAAAGTAATTTTATGTTTATTGTTTTTTAAATGGAAGTTTTCTTCTTCCGCATGTAAAAAAGGAATAAATAAATCAATCAAATTCCGAGAGGCTTCATGAAGTGCTTCTTTAGGAGTTAAACTTCCATTGGTACATATTTCGAGAAAAAGTATCTCTTGTTTTTCATTCCCATTTACATAAGAATGAATACTATGATTCGCATTTCGAACAGGCATGAATACAGCATCTATAGGATAACTTGCGTCTTGAAAATCATTTGGCGTTTGTATACGATATCCGCGATTCCTCTCGATCTTTAATTCAATACACAAATTAATTGGCCCCGTTAGGTTAGCTATATGCTGTGTATTATCAACGATTTCCACAGAAGGCGGTAAGATGATGTCTTGAGCAGTTACGTACCCGGGACCCTTGACACGAATAGACGCATCACGAGTTCCATACAGATTACTTCTCAATACAATTTCTTTCAAATTCATTAAAATTTCATGTACTGATTCTTGAATACCGACTATGGTAGAGTATTCATGTGGTATTTTTTCAGATTTTGCACGTGTGATACATGTTCCCTCTATTTCTCCAAGCAAAGCTTTTCGCATCGCAATGCCTATAGTATCGGCTTGACCCTTCATAAGTGGAGACAGAATAAAGCGTCCATAATAAAGACGCTTACTGTCTGCTCTTGATTCAACACACTTCCACTTTAGTGTCCGAGTCGATACGCTTATTTTCTCTATAACCATAGTAATATTATTTGATCAAATCATTGAATTATTTATTTCTCTTGAAATTTCTCTTCAATGTTTATTTTTACACACGTCGTTTTTTAGGGGGCCTACAGCCATTATGTGGCATAGGGGTTACATCCCGTATGAAACTTAAGAGTATACCGCTTCTACGAATAGCTCTTAATGCTGCATCTCTTCCGAGACCTGGGCCCTTTATCATGACTTCTGCTCGTTGCATACCCTGATCCACTACTGCCCGAATAGCATTTCCTGCTGCGGTTTGAGCGGCAAATGGTGTCCCTCTTCTTGTACCTTTGAATCCACAAGTACCGGCGGAGGACCAAGAAATTACACGACCCCGTACATCTGTAACAGTAACAATTGTATTGTTGAAACTTGCTTGAACATGAATAACTCCCTTTGGTATTCTACGCGTACTTTTACGTGATCCAATACGTCCATTCCTACGTGAACCGATTCTTGGTATGGGTTTTGCCATATTTTATCATCTCATAAATCTAAGTCAGAGATATATGGATATATCCATTTCATGTCAAAAAGGATCCTTTTTTTTAAGATTATCCTTGTCTTTGTTTATGTCTCGGATTGGAACAAATTACTATAATTCGTCTCCGCCTACGGATCAGTTGACATTTTTCACAAATTTTCCGAATGGAGGCCCTTATTTTCATATTGGTCATTCCTTACCTTAATTCTGAATCCACTTATTGGAAGAAAATAAGTTTCTTGAAATTTCCTATTTCGAATTGTATCTCTACAAAAAAAGGAATATTTCAATTGAAAAGACTACTTCACCTAATCATTAGAATCTTTGTTTCGTATTCTCTAAATTATATGTTGGTTGAATCGTAACAACTTACTGCAATTTTGACTCTATATGACCTAGTATATGTATCAAACTATGTCGAATCCTTCCTGAAACGTAACCTAGAATAGGATCCCTTTTATCTAAACAAACCCAAAATACACCATTGGGAAGTGATTCAGTAAGTAAACCTTCATAAATCCTTTTTTTTGTTCTTTCATTCCAGGTGAAACCAAAAATCCCTTGCAAAGTATCAACTAATGAGGGAGGGGTGATATTATAAACCACCTCTTGTCTCTTTTTTTTACAAATAAGGGAGTTCTGTGTATAATTCGAATATCATAAAGATTACCATATATAACACAAAATTTCTCCGCCGATTCCCTGTAGTCGAGCTTCTCGGTCTGTCATTATACCTCGAGAAGTAGAAAGAATTACAATCCCAATCCCGCCTAAAATTCTAGGAATTCGTTGATAGTTAGAATAGATTCGTAGACCAGGTCGACTCATCCGTTTTAAATTTAAAATAGTTTTATATGGTCCTTTCCTATTCCTTCTATGTCGTAGGGTTAAAACCCAAAAATCCTTGTTGTTTTCCTGATGTTTCCTTACGTTTTCAATAAAACCTTCTCGTAAAAGTATTTTAACAATGTTTTCGGTGATGTCAGTAGATGGTATTCGAACCATTCCTTTTCTATTGATGTCAGCATTGCGAATGGAGGTTATTATGTTAGCAATAGTGTCCTTACCCATGATAAACGAAAATTATTGTTTACTTTGAATTTTGATCTAATCAACATGCTTTTTTTTTATTTTATTAAATAGTTACGGATTTTAAAAGGTATATGCGTGATACACAATCTACTAATTAATTTCATTCAAATACTATAACTATCTCACGGTCTCATCTTATAATACTTCAGGTGCTAATGAAATTATTTTAGTGTAATTTAACTGTCTTAATTCTCGGGCAATCGCACCAAAAATTCGAGTTCCTTTTGGATTTCCTTCTTGATCAATAACAACCGCAGCATTGTCATCATATCGTATTATCATACCGTTTTCTCGTTTGAGTTCTTTACAAGTACGTACAATTAGAGCTCTGATCACTTCTGATCTTTCTAGAGGTGTATTTGGGACGGCTTTCTTGATTACAGCAACAATAACGTCACCAATATGAGCATATCGTCGATTACTAGCCCCTATGATTCGAATACACATCAATTCTCGGGCTCCGCTATTATCCGCTACATTCAAAAGGGTTTGAGGTTGAATCATATTATTTTTTAATCTCTTCTTTCAAAGCAAAGGGCGAAGGAAAAAAAAAGAAATCTGCTTTCCTTTGATTCTAGATTTCTATCCCGAAATAATGAGTTGGGTTCGGATAGGCATTTTGGACGCCGCTATTGAAATAGCTTTCCTTTGATTCTAGATTTCTATCCCGAAATAATGAGTTGGGTTCGGATAGGCATTTTGGACGCCGCTATTGAAATAGCTTTTCTGGCTATATTTTCTGCTACTCCACCCATTTCATAAAGTATTCTACCTGGTTTAACAACAGCTACCCAATATTCGGGGGATCCTTTCCCTGAACCCATACGTGTTTCTGCGGGTCTCACTGTAACGGGTTTGTCTGGAAATATACGTACCCATATTTTTCCCCCCCGCCGTGCATTTCGTGTCATTGCCCTTCGTCCCGCTTCTATTTGTCTAGATGTGATCCAAGCGGGTTCAAGTGCCTGAATAGCGTATTTACCGAAGCAAATACGATTGCCTCGATAAGATATTCCTTTCATTCTTCCTCTATGGTGTTTACGAAATCTGGTTCTTTTGGGGTTATAGTTGATGGTTGTTTCTCAATTCCATCTCTACTACAGAACCGGACATGAGAGTTTCTTCTCATCCAGCTCCTCGCAATGAAACGATTTTTTAAAATATATATGTATTTACTGAATAATAGACTGAATCTTGGGATTCTTTGATATTTCATTTAATCTATTATAATTATATATCTTCTTTTGATAGAAAACTAAACTAAATATGTATTTCTAGATTCTAGAATAAATTTTTTTTATTTTGTTTTGCCTTTTCTTTTGTTATCTATTATTATATTTGATCAACTCAAATTTAGAAATATAATAAAATGGAAACGTTCGCGGGCGGATATTTACTCTTTTAATATGTGTTTCGATTCTAGGGTTAGCCCATGAAACGACCTCTCACAATAAATGGATTGGTCTTGGGTTCCTTCCGCCATCCTACTCAATGAATTATTAGTATTCGTTTTCAATAAAATATTATGTATTCACGGGTTCCCTCGTTCCCATCGCCTCTCGATTAATGGTTAGGTCTTAATTCTACAACGGAGCCCTTTAATAAAATTTGTTCTTGAGTCAATCTTCTCAGTCTTTGTTGTCTCGGGGCTCTTGGCTTTTTTGTTATATGAACAAATTCATCTAATTATGAATCCATCAGTCTTGATGCTTTATTACACTACCTTTTATGAGATGACCCATAGACCTTACATATTACATACATATCGGAATCATATATCATTCATATTCTTTTTCTCTCTCTCTTTCTTTCATCCTTCCATTTACCCGCATACTTTTATTGCTTCACAACCCATAATCGGATTGTTTTTTTTATGCAAAAAAGATTTCTGTTGCTACAATGATATGACCAATATAACATATCTTGCCTGGTTGGTTTTTTAGATCCGGATAATGCGAAGCGATGAGTTGGTTATTAGTTTTATAATTATTAGTTCAGATTATGTACAGATTATGTATGGGCTGATGGATCTTTTTTATTTTTAATACTAACCTTAACGACGAGTCGCACACTAAGCATAGCAATTATAT